GAAGTCATATTCGATTTATAATCTATATGATGGGGTTTCTATTTGTTTATCTTTGTGATGATAAATGACCTACTTAACTCAGCGGTTAGAGTATTGCTTTCATACGGCAGGAGTCATTGGTTCAAATCCAATAGTAGGTACAGCTTATTAGATACCAAAGCCGATGGTATCTAATAAGTTTTTCTACTCACCCATATCCTTATCTTATAATCTTCTAAAAAAAATGATATATCTATATTCTATATATAGAAATCAAAAAAAGAATGCATTTTTCTCTTTTTTCATTAGAATGTCATTCTGTTTGATTGTAGTTTTATTCAATCAGCAAAAAAAGAGAAAATACAACCTAAACGAAACAGAACTTCCTTTATTATGATTATGCGGCATACCAACTCATTACGAAATTATATTGATAGCCTCTACTCGTGTCCTAGCTCGTCTGAGAGCTAGATTTGCCTCAATTGTTTGTCTCTTTCCTTCTGCTTTCCTCAAATTAGCTTCTGCTATTTCAAGAGTTTGCTGAGCTTCTTGTGGATCAATGTCACTACCCTTCTCAGCATCATTTACTAAAACTGTGATCGCATTATTGCCTATTCGAGCAAAACCACCCATCAGAGCCATCGTTAACCATTGGTCGTTAAGTCGTATTCTCAATAGACCTATATCTACGGCAGTGGCAATAGGGGCGTGGTTTGGTAATACGCCGATTTGTCCACTATTAGTAGATAAAATGATTTCTTTTACTTCGGAATCCCAAACCATTCGGTTAGGAGTCAGTACACAAAGATTTAAGGTCATTTCTTCAATTTGTTCTCCATTTCTAAGTTCATAGCTTTCGCGGTAGCTTCATCGATGTTACCGACCAAATAAAAAGCCTGCTCAGGAAGCCCATCTAATTCTCCGGAAAGGATCAATTGAAACCCTCTAATTGTTTCTGCTAGACCAACATACTTTCCTGGCGAACCCGTAAATACTTCGGCAACGAAAAACGGTTGTGATAAGAAACGCTCAATTTTTCGTGCTCTTGCTACGGTTAAACGATCTTCTTCGGATAATTCGTCCAACCCAAGGATAGCTATAATGTCCTGAAGTTCTTTGTAACGTTGTAAAGTTTGCTTAACTCTTTGCGCAGTTTTATAATGTTCTTCGCCAACAATTCGGGGTTGGAGCATGGTTGACGTTGAATCTAAAGGATCTACTGCCGGATAGATACCTTTGGCGGCTAATGCTCTTGATAGTACAGTAGTTGCATCTAAATGTGCAAATGTTGTGGCAGGGGCGGGATCAGTTAAATCATCTGCAGGGACATAAACTGCTTGAATTGAAGTTATGGACCCTTGTTTGGTAGAAGTAATTCTTTCTTGTAAAGAGCCCATTTCTGTACTAAGAGTAGGTTGATAACCCACAGCTGAAGGCATTCTACCCAATAAGGCAGATACTTCAGATCCTGCTTGGACGAAACGGAAGATATTGTCAATAAATAGAAGTACGTCTTGTTTATTAACATCTCGGAAATATTCCGCCATAGTTAGGGCAGTCAAACCAACTCTCATACGAGCTCCGGGCGGTTCATTCATTTGCCCGTAGACTAGAGCTACTTTTGATTCTGCAATATTTTGTTCATTAATAACTCCAGATTCTTTCATTTCCATGTAAAGATCATTTCCTTCACGAGTACGTTCCCCTACGCCGCCAAATACGGATACACCTCCATGAGCTTTTGCAATATTGTTGATTAATTCCATAATGAGTACGGTTTTACCCACCCCAGCTCCCCCAAAGAGTCCTATTTTTCCTCCACGGCGATAGGGTGCTAAAAGGTCTACCACTTTAATTCCTGTTTCAAAAATAGATAGTTTTGTATCTAACTGTATAAAGGCAGGTGCGGATCTATGAATAGGAGATGTTGTTCGAGTATCTACAGGACCTAAATTATCAACGGGCTCCCCAAGTACATTAAAAATTCGTCCGAGAGTTGCTCCGCCCACCGGAACACTTAAAGGAGCCCCTGTATTAACCACTTCCATTCCTCGAGTTAGGCCATCTGTAGCACTCATAGCTACAGCCCTAACTCGATTATTTCCTAATAATTGTTGTACCTCACAGGTTACATTAATCGGTTGACCGGCAGTATCTCGGCCCTTAACGACCAAAGCGTTGTAAATATTAGGCATCTTGCCTGGTGGAAAAGATACATCCAGTACTGGACCAATGATTTGAGCGACACGCCCCAGGTTATTTTTTTCAAGTGTGGAAACCCCAGGACTAGAAGTAGTAGGATTGATTCTCATAAATTTAAAGTAATAAAGTCAAATAATAGAAGAATATTCTATATATTATTTTTTTGTTGTGCGAAAAAAAAAGAAAACGAAATGTCCGATAACAAGCGGATCGGTTAATTCACTGAGAAATGGGAGTTAGCACTCGATTTTGTTGGGATCATACAACCGAACCCAATTCGATTGTTTACTTATTCCTTCCTTTTTTGTCTTTTTTTTTT